CAATTTATCTATTTAATAGAAATAGAGTTTCAATTTTTAATTTAATATAATAAAAATTAGAAATATAATACAATTTCAATTTAATATAAATAGAATATATTCAACTAATTATCTAATTCTACTAATATAGTAATCTAGAATATTTATTCTAATATTAATAATATTTGTTTTCTATTTTATTTCGCAAGAATTGACTAATGAATCTCTTAATTTGATTCGGAATTACGAAAGTCTAAGTAGATGGTATAGATGAAAAATTAATTTCCTTTTCTATCTATACCACTACCACTCTTATTTTATTAGTGCTGTGGAAAATTTATTATGATAATGATTAATAAATGATTGATAAAAAAAATCAATAAAAAAATTATCAATTGAACTTATTCTTTCATTTTGTATTTTTCTTTATGCTCCTATCTTTCAAAAAATTGAACTTAGGAAAGTGCTTTTGCTTTACAAGCATATGTATAAAAAAGTTTATTTAGCTCCTTCATGCCTACTATAACTAGTTTTTTCGGTTTTCTACTAGCTGCTTTAACTATAACCTCAGTTCTATTTATTGGTCTGAGCAAGATACGACTTATTTGAAATAAATTGAATGAACAGTTTATAAAAAATAAAAACAAAACAAAAATTTTCTGTATTATTACACCTAGTCTCTAGTTCTTTACCGTGTCCGTTTCCAATTCTTGGTTATTGAGATTTCTGGTCAATATGGCTTAATATTTAAGGATAGATATTACCTCTCTTTTTCTCTTTTTCAAAAAAAAAATTGAAATGATTGAAGTTTTGCTCTTTGGAATTGTCTTGGGGCTAATTCCTATTACTTTGGCGGGATTATTTGTAACTGCATATTTACAATATAGACGTGGTGATCAGTTGGACCTTTGATTAATTTTGATTAATATTAATTAACACCGTGCTTTTTTTGACCTTCTTCGGATTAAAGAAAGGAGGAGGTCAAATTCAGACTTCTATTTTTCCGTATAAATTTTGAACTAACAAACCAAAAAGAGAATCACGCTCTGTAGGATTTGAACCTACGACATTGGGTTTTGGAGACCCACGTTCTACCGAACTGAACTAAGAGCGCTTTCTTGTCTCAATCACAAAAAAGGAGACTGTAAGTAAAAAAGAGTCTTTTTTTTTACCTCTACTAGATTTTGAATGCTTATACTATATATATAGAATATGATATATATTAAAAATTGAGAGTATGTCCCATTTTCAATTTTAATTAATCTCAATTGATCCTTTGTTATTGCTCAGAGACGAAGTAATCGATAGGGATGACAGGATTTGAACCCGTGACATTTTGTACCCAAAACAAACGCGCTACCAAGCTGCGCTACATCCCTTTGTAATTAATTTATAATGTTATTGTAAAGAATACCTGTTTTGTTTTCCACATACTTTATTTCATTTTGATATCCATTATCATTTTTTCTTTTTGATCTCATATCATATATTATATAATAAGAAACTTACGCAAATTTCGTTAATGCTCGAGAAAAAAGTCGTCGCTTTCTTTTTTAAGTTTAAGAAAAGGAAAATCTTATCTATGAAATTGTTGTACATTTTCTTTTAATTTTAATTAGAGATTCCGTGTACAAAACAAATGCAAGTTGCCTTGAATTACATAGAATCGGATTCTGTATCTATTAGAATTATGTATTAGAATAAAATAAAGAGTAGTTATTACAATAAAGAAACAATAAAGAAGGAGGATTCAAAATGCGAGATCTAAAAACATATCTATCCGTGGCACCGTTAATAAGTACTCTATGGTTTGCGTCTTTAGCAGGCCTATTGATAGAGATCAATCGTTTTTTCCCCGATGGATTGACATTGCCTTTTTTTTCATTCTAGTTATCAACGCGTGGGGGAGAGGGTGAAGAAGATTAGAGATACAATTAAATATCTGTGATTACTACCCACCTCCTCTTTTTTTTTATTTAATTTGAATAAGTTAGAAAAGAAAAAAAAAGTGTATTCAACTTCAGTAAAACTCGGAACTCGGGGTCCGCGCTTCCAGTGAAAGTAACTTCAATTAAATTAAAATTAAGAGAAGGTAGTTAGAAATGTAGTTAGTGTAACAGTATTCTACAAGACGCTTAAATGAATTACTGTGATTCTCATCGAAACTTCTAATTGAGATAGAGTTAAAAATCTTTGTATTACTTATTATTAATATAATTAGAACTATATTAGTTGCAATGAAATTTTTGATAATTTGGATTTCGAGTTAGCAACTTCACTTCTTTTTCCTTCCTTTCTTCGTTCCTTCAGATCGGAAAATAGAAGAGTTGAATGAATAAAAAATCCCAAGGAGGTTTATGGCCAAGGGGAAAGATGTTCGAGTAAGGATTATTTTAGAATGTACCGGTTGTGTTCGAAAGAGTGTTAATAAGAAATCAACAGGCATTTCGAGATATATTACGCAAAAGAATCGACACAATACGCCCAGTCGATTGGAATTGAGAAAATTCTGTCCCTATTGTTACAAACATACAATTCACGGGGAGATAAAGAAATAGATGGAATCTATCGCTTGCGTGTCACCTTTTCAAGGAAGATGACAATAATATAAAGAAGATATTAAGTATAGAATAATATAGTATAGAAAGAATCCTATAGAATCTTATCGAATATATATTCGAAATTCGAATTATATCTATTTCTATATATAGATAAATAGAAATAACTAGATTTTAAATAAATATTTTAAATAAATAGAGAAATATATTCTATGTAATTAGAATATTCTATTAAATACAATATTATTATATTAATAGAAATATATAATTAAATTAATAAAAATAAAATAATAAAAATGAAAATAATTAAATATTAATTATTTAATTAAAATTGAATATAATTAAAAAAAAATATTAAATTAAATAATAAATATTCAATAAATATTAAATAATAAATATTCAATATATAATTAAATATATATATATATATAATATAAATTAAATAAAAAAAAAAAAAAAACAAATCCTATTTCTGAATTCGAAATCATTTTTGATCCAATTGAACGAAATAGTATTTTTGAAATAAGGAATAAACAAACCATGGATAAATTCAAACGACTTTTCCCTAAGTCCAAGCGATCTTTTCGTAAGCGTTTGCCCCCGATCCAATCGGGGGATCGAATTGATTATAGAAACATGAGTTTAATTAGTCGATTTATTAGTGAACAAGGAAAAATATTATCTAGACGGGTGAATAGATTGAGTTTAAAACAACAACGATTAATTACTATTGCTATAAAACAAGCTCGTATTTTATCTTTGTTACCTTTTCTTAATAATGAAAAACAATTTGAAAAAAAGCGAGTTGGTCACTCTAACTACTGATCTTAGAACCAGCAAGAAAAATAGGCTTACTCAAATTGAAATGGTATCACAATTCCAATTCGAATTGAACCATAGATTGATGTTTTGTTCAAAAAAAAAAAAATGAAAATCAAAATTTGATTTTCGTGTCGTAAGAAAAAAAAAACGAATTGGGGGAGAAGAAACTTTTTTTTATTGAATGTTTTGTTTAGTTTGACTACTTTACTTGATCATATTATCATCATATTTTATCGTACGAGTTTCTATTCTACCTTTATTTATATTCTATCTTCCCGGAATTTCTTTTCAAGAAATTCCATGTAAAAAATTCTATGGATTACTTACAATTTCCTTATTTTCTAATGTCATTGGAAATCGTATAAAGACAATTCCTATTTAATATAGCTATTTGTGCAAGTATTTTACGATTAAGAAGCAATTGTCTCTTGTACAGATTATTTATAAATCTGCTATAACTATAGGATACCCTGTTTTCGCGAATTATTGCATTTATCCGAGTGACCCACAAACGACGAAAAGTTCTTTTCTGTCTATCTCTATCCCGATGGGCCGAAAACAAAGCTCTTATTTTTTGTTGAGTAATACTTCGAGTAAGTCTTGAATGAGTCCCGCGAAAGCTTGATACGAATAAACGAATTTTTGTTCTACGTCTCCGGGCTATATATCCTCGTCTAATTCTGGTCATTGAGTACACGAAACTTTGATGAATAACTAATTGCTTTCTTTTCTTTCAGTTATTCTTTTTCCCCTTTTCTATAATAACAAAACGGATTTTTCCAATGTATAAAATAATAATTCCAACGGCTTTTGCTACTATAACCTTCCCAACCACGATTTTTTCTTTTTTTTTTTTTGGAGACATTTCGTCTCGAAATAAGAATAAGAAACTTTATTGATATTAGGTCTCAAACACAAACAAAAATATAATAAATAAGCAGTAAATAGAAATAGATAAATAGTGGGTTCCATAGTTTCTATGGTTACTTCTTAAACGGTGAGGTCTTCTCTATACACCGGAGCCCCTCCTGCATTTAATCATTGAATCAATGCTATTGTTAACGTGTACAGTTCACATTCTTTTGCTCTACCTATGAATTCTCCAGTAATAGGTCTTTCACAAGGAAATCTATCTATTATAGTAACGGTATTTAATTATGAGGATTAGCTAATTCGTTGACCCTCTTAGTCCGTTCTTGCAAGAGTAGGGGCATAAATTTTCAGCCTGTTAACTTTTAATAAGATTTTCCCTGCTTAATGGATAATCATTTGTTTGTTACCAATGGGAAATTCTTTCTTGTTTTAAATTGAAAATTGAGGTGATTGAATTTGCACCAATGAAACCATAAATTTGATACACAATAGACGAATGTGATAGATCTTTTTTTTTTTTAGATAATGAAAGGCATTCTTCTATTCTATCCTATTCATACGTACTGACACAGATAGTGGAAAAATTTTTTCTTTCTTTTGTCTCTTTTGTCCAAGCTCATGATCTAAACAAGTCGCACATACACCCTAGTACATGTTCCTCGGCGCTGAGGACATCCCCCAAGAGCGGGGGATTTGGTAACGTTTCTAATTGGCTGTCGTGTGTTTCTAATAAGTTGTTTAATAGTTGGCATTTTGAATCGTATGCATAATGGGCTGGTTTAGATCGATCGTAACCGTATGATTCTGAATTTTTTCTATATTAAATAATAGAATATTAAATTAATATAATATTAAATAGAAATTTCGGTAAAAAAAAATATCAAATCGCGATTTGCATGAAATTTCTTCTATTTCTTATGCAACTGCTATAAGATCAACAATTCCATGAGCTTGGGCTTCTGTTGCTGACATAAAAACATCTCTTTCCATGTCTTCGGATACAACCCATAAGGGTTTTCCCGTTCTTTGTGCATAAATCCTTGTGATGATTTCACGCAGTTTCAGTAGTTCTTCTGCTTCCAGGACAAATTCTGCTATTTGTGCCTGATAAAAACCAGCAATAGGTTGATGAATCATTACCCTGATCATATAAGAAAAAAAGGTTTAGTCTAGCTCCCATAATATAAATATTATAATAAATAATAGAAATATAATAAATAAGAAGGGTCCGGGAAGAGATAAAAAAGAATAAGAAAAGACGATAGAATTGAACAACCGTACAGGCATTGTTATTGTTTGTACATTGCATACGGCTTCACACTAGAATTCACTTTTATTTTACCTTTCATCGAAAAAAATCTAGGCTTAAATCAGTAAATGCTCCAATAACCACCCTTTCCTTGGGAAGAGGTAAAAAGCAAAAATACTACGGTGGTCCCGTTGCTTTATTTTATCAGTGATTTAGCAATCCCAAAGTTTCTTTTTTTTTTTTTTTAGTTGAAAAAAAAAAAAATAATAATATTATATTAAATAATAATAGAACCTTTTTTTTGTACTCTTTCATAACATAAATAGTGTTAAGAGCCCTCCGGTGCGAAAACAAAAATGTTTGTGACGCTGAAAGAGGTTCCTGATAGAATAAAATCAGAAAGGCCCTTAATATCCCATACGACTCTTTCGATACATAATCTACTGTTTAAAAAAAATTTCTTATATCTATATCGAATTCGAAATGCCATGCTATTATTACTTAATATTTATATTTCATATGGCGAAGGCATAGTTTTTTTTCTTTCAAATAAAAACCCATTGGCGCCAAGCATGAGGGAATGCTAAACGTTTGGTAATTTTTCCTCCGACCAGAATAAAAGATCCCATTGAAGCAGCTAATCCCATGCATATTGTTTGTACATCTGGTCGCACAAATTGCATAGTATCATAAATAGCTACTCCGGGTATTACCCATCCGCCAGGAGAGTTTATAAACAAATACAAATCTTTGGTCTCGCTCTCTATACTCAGATATACCATAAGACCAATAAGTTGATTCGAGATCTCACTATCAACACCTTGACCTAAAAAAAGTAACCTTTCTCGATAAAGTCGGTTGATTAGGATAAAATTCTATCCTCTAGAAACCGTACATGCACCTTTTGATGCATACGGTTCACCAAAAATAACGAAAATAAAAAAAAGAATCAATGTTTAGATTCTAGCCCTGCTTTTTTTTGATAGTGAGTACTTTGTTAACCTTTATTTTGAATATTTATTTTGAATGCGGGGGCTTTTCTTCTATTTTTTAAGAAAGATGAGTTTTGACGCGTTTACTTACAAAAAAATTAATTAAACTTATCAAATTAACTTCTTATTGATGTATTCGTTCATCGTGATTGAATTCAAATCACGATGGCATTCTCTTGTTCCTGAGTGGGCTTCTTCAATTCTTTTAGGTTTGTGCGCTACTCCGAGTAAAGATCTACCCGATTTTTATTTGCACATATAGGGCAAATGCTCTAATACCGCGTCTTTTTGTTACAACTACAACTTCGTTTTTTTTTAATTCATTTAATGTTTCTGTCAAATATTTGACGTATTCATTATATTATTTTATTCGATTGAATATGATTTTCAGTTCGAATCAAAATTTATAAAAAATTTCTAATATAGAATATGATACAAGTAGTAATGATAATAGATATATTACCAATTGGATTTGCTAAACGGAGTCTGGATATTTCATTTTGTTGGTCTAAACAAGGCAACCATAAAGTATTCTAATTGATAATATTAATTTGAGTACCTCAAAAGCATAGATTTAATTGAACTTGATTGCACTTCACGCTTCAAATTTTTGATGATTTAATCAATCTTTCTTGGGCGAAACAGAGGGATATCTCAATCGGGTGAGAGAACGGGGGAATTCCGTATGACCCAATATATCTGACAAGTCGCACTATAAGTCAATCCAAAGTGAATCGTCTTCTCCAGGATGTCGAAAAGGGACTTTTGGGACACCAATAGGCATTAAATGAAAGAAAAAAGATTAAGTACTCTATTTCACTTTGAGATGAAAACGTAACAATGAATTTTTTGTTTTAAGAATATTGACCTTTATAATTTACTAATATTTTCGTAAATTTTTAAATATTTTATACGTGGATTTCTATTAGAATTTCTATTTAGAATTTAGAAAAATTTTATAAAAATAGAAAAAAGAAATATATAAAATATTAAGGAAGACAAATCGAATAGAGTCAAATTATTACGAATAAGTCCTTTGAATGATGAACAAATTTCTATGTGTTCGTTCATAGAAAATGGAGTCAGCTACCCGTTGCGTATTGGTACTTATCGGGTATAAAATAGATTTGCTTCTCTTTTTTTTGTTCCTACAAACAGAATTGTTATATTATTACTAAAATACTAAAAAAAAATAATAGAAAAAAAAAATCGTAATTCTTTCTCCACTTAAAAAAGGAGATCCATAACATAGTTTTTCCAGTGCAATAAAGTTACATAGTGTTTATTTTTCGTGAATAAAGGGGTATTTCCATGGGTTTGCCTTGGTATCGTGTTCATACCGTCGTATTGAATGATCCCGGTCGTTTGCTGTCTGTCCATATAATGCATACAGCGTTGGTTGCTGGTTGGGCTGGTTCGATGGCTCTATATGAATTAGCAGTTTTTGATCCCTCTGACCCCGTTCTTGATCCGATGTGGAGACAAGGTATGTTCGTTATACCGTTCATGACTCGTTTAGGAATAACCAATTCGTGGGGTGGTTGGAATATCACAGGAGTAACTATAAGCAATCCGGGTATTTGGAGTTATGAAGGTGTGGCTGGGGCGCATATTGTGTTTTCTGGCTTGTGTTTCTTAGCAGCTATTTGGCATTGGGTGTATTGGGATCTAGAAATATTTTTTGATGAGCGTACAGGAAAACCATCTTTGGATTTGCCCAAGATCTTTGGAATTCATTTATTTCTCTCAGGGGTAGCTTGCTTTGGGTTTGGCGCTTTTCATGTAACCGGATTGTATGGTCCTGGAATATGGGTCTCCGATCCTTATGGATTAACTGGAAAGGTACAACCAGTAAGTCCAGCATGGGGTGTGGAAGGTTTTGATCCCTTTGTTCCGGGAGGAATAGCTTCTCATCATATTGCAGCGGGTACATTGGGCATATTGGCGGGCCTATTTCATCTTAGCGTCCGTCCGCCCCAACGTTTATACAAAGGATTACGTATGGGAAATATTGAAACTGTCCTTTCCAGTAGTATCGCTGCTGTCTTTTTTGCAGCGTTTGTTGTTGCTGGAACTATGTGGTATGGTTCAGCAACTACCCCGATTGAATTATTTGGTCCCACTCGTTATCAATGGGATCAAGGATACTTCCAGCAAGAAATATATCGAAGAGTTAGTGCCGGGCTAGACGAAAATCAAAATTTATCCGAAGCTTGGTCTAAAATTCCCGAAAAATTAACTTTTTATGATTACATTGGCAATAATCCTGCAAAAGGTGGATTGTTCAGAGCAGGTTCGATGGACAACGGGGATGGAATAGCTGTTGGATGGTTAGGACATCCTATCTTTAGAGATAAAGAAGGGCGTGAACTTTTTGTACGCCGTATGCCTACTTTTTTTGAAACATTTCCTGTTGTTTTGGTAGACGGAGATGGGATTGTTAGAGCCGATGTTCCTTTTCGAAGGGCAGAGTCGAAATATAGTGTCGAACAAGTAGGTGTAACTGTTGAGTTCTATGGTGGTGAACTAAATGGAGTCAGTTATAGTGATCCTGCTACTGTCAAAAAATATGCTAGACGTGCTCAATTAGGCGAAATTTTTGAATTAGATCGTGCTACTTTGAAATCCGATGGTGTTTTTCGTAGTAGTCCAAGGGGTTGGTTTACTTTTGGACATGCTTCGTTCGCTCTGCTCTTTTTCTTCGGACACATTTGGCATGGTGCTCGAACTTTGTTCAGGGATGTTTTTGCTGGGATTGATCCAGATTTAGATGCTCAAGTGGAATTTGGAGCATTCCAAAAACTCGGAGATCCAACTACAAAAAGACAAGTAGTCTGATACAATATTTGATCTCTTAGTTTTTGCCTCTATTTTATTTTTGAAATTTTCCATAGGGTATGTAGATATCTTAATTTGAATCGCCACCTTTTCTTTGAATTTTGGTCTTTTTTTTATCCGGGAGACGCTCCAAAATAAACAGGTATGAAAGCTATAATTGTAAACCACAATTGAATTTATGGAAGCATTGGTTTATACATTCCTTTTAGTCTCAACTTTAGGAATAATTTTTTTCGCTATTTTTTTTCGAGAACCGCCGAAAATTCAAACTAAAAAGGTAAAATGATTTTTTGATATCTTAATTGAAATAAAGAGGTAAAGAGCCTCCCAATATTGGGAGGCTCTTTTAGTCCCCGTGTTCCTCGAATGGATCTCTTAGTTGTTGAGAGGGTTGCCCAAAAGCAGTATATAAAGCATACCCAGTAAAACTTACAAGTAAACCAGATATAGAGATGGCGACTAGGGTTGCTGTTTCCATTATTATATGATTTCAAGACCACAGTGGATCTATGATAAGATCATTTATTTACAACGGAATGGTATACAAAGTCAACAGATCTCAATTAATACAAATAGGATTAAATTTATGGCTACACAAAGCGTGGAGGGTGGTTCTCGATCTGGTCCAAGACGAACTGTTGTAGGGGATTTATTGAAACCATTGAATTCCGAATATGGTAAAGTAGCTCCGGGATGGGGAACCACTCCTCTAATGGGTATCACAATGGCTCTATTTGCAGTATTCCTATCTATTATTTTGGAGATTTATAATTCTTCCATTTTACTAGATGGAATTTCAATGAATTAGATTTATAAGAAACAATAAGGCCTAGCTTTTGAATACAAAATGAAGCATTTTTCTCTCGGATTTTTTATTCTAGTCTATTTTCAGAGTTCGATCGTGAAATTTATTTATTTCTGTATTTCTGGAATATGAGTGTGCGACTTGTTAGAATTGATCCTATATGATAGTACAGAGAGTGGATCTGTCGTCTTAATAGAGATGCTTTTATACCTCGTCAGGTATTTATTATAGTATCTGTAGCACGGAATGTATGAAATAGATTACGAAGTATTAGAACTATGATTCATACTGAATATTCAGATCTCGTGATCGGACTCCAAAAAATTTCAAAGAGTTAGAAGGTATAAATTGAAAGATTTTTCTTCTTTCAAACTCTTTATCTATATTTGATCAAAGGATAAACCTTTCTTTGGATTTTTACTGATTCTATTTATTGATTGAATAAGTGATGATACAACGGTTCTTACTCCGAGAATCTTTGGGCTTAGTTTGAAGGTTTTATTAAATAAATCATCGTGGTTCTAGTACGAATCTGAGGTTTCAATCGGTTTGTAGGATCGTAACAAGAAAATTTCTATCAATAATAAAGAAAACAACAATAAGGCTACATTACATACAAAATCAAAGAAAATAAAAATGGGTAAATAGAAGATTCAAGAGGCCCATAACAATCAACACCAAAAAAGGAACGAGCCGACTTGATATTTTGATATTATAACCACAAAGAAGAGTTTTCGAATTTTTCTTTTTTCGTATGGTCAGGTCAAAAACTCTTTAATCATAGGATTAAGAAGTTTCTATTACACATATCTGTTTGAACTAGTATTTTGGTGGTTCTGTTTGAGCCGTACGAGATGAAATTCTCATATACGGTTCTTGGAGGGGGAGTCTTTCTGGTTTACCTATCTCAATAAAGTCTATGATTGGTTTGAAGAACGTCTCGAGATTCAGGCGATTGCAGATGATATAACTAGTAAATATGTTCCTCCTCATGTTAACATATTTTATTGTTTAGGAGGAATTACGCTTACTTGTTTTTTAGTACAAGTAGCTACGGGGTTTGCTATGACTTTTTACTATCGTCCAACCGTTACTGAGGCTTTTTCTTCTGTTCAATACATAATGACTGAAGCTAACTTTGGTTGGTTAATCCGATCAGTTCATCGATGGTCAGCAAGTATGATGGTTTTAATGATGATCCTGCACGTATTTCGTGTGTATCTCACTGGTGGTTTTAAAAAACCTCGAGAATTGACTTGGGTTACAGGCGTAGTGCTTGCTGTATTGACGGCATCTTTTGGTGTAACTGGTTATTCCTTACCTTGGGACCAAATTGGTTATTGGGCAGTCAAAATTGTAACAGGCGTGCCGGAAGCTATTCCTGTAATAGGATCGCCTTTGGTAGAGTTATTACGTGGAAGTGCTAGTGTAGGCCAATCCACTTTGACTCGTTTTTATAGTTTACACACTTTTGTATTACCTCTTCTTACTGCTGTATTTATGTTAATGCACTTTCCAATGATACGTAAGCAAGGTATTTCAGGTCCTTTATAGAGAGTAATTTATAGAGAATATTGATTCTCGATATTTGTAATCAACCATTGATTGCTTGGGGGAGGAACAAAAATAGTATTTCATTGCTACAAATATGGATTATTGAAAAGAATAAGACATGTATTTGGATATTTCCCTTCAACTCTAAAAATTTTTGTTTTTTTTTTAACATGAATAGTTGAAGTGAATTCTCCTGAGAGAAAAATGGATTATGGGAGTGTGTGACTTGAACTATTGATTTGGCCGTGCAGATATATGCCCTTATCTGCCATATTGGAATTAATAACCAAATGTGTCTTTGTTCCAACCACTGCGTAAGCCCCATACAGAGGATAGGCTGGTTCACTTGAAGAAGAATCTTTTCTATGATCAGAGTCAATCATGTTAAGGCTCCGTAAAACCCAGTAGAATAAGTAATGCGGTAGAATCTATATTCTATTTTAGTTTAGCTATTTTACTTATTTCTTTAATTACTTAATAGTTTATAGTATGTAAATGCAGTCATTTCCTCTGCATTGACCTGATTTATGATACTATCGGAGTGAAGTGAAATAAGGGATCTAGATCTAAAGAATGAGAGAGGTTAAATTTTCTTGGTAACAAGTAAATCCTTTGTATGTAAAAAGTATCGATATTTTGTGTAGATAAAGGCCAATCGAAAGGTTTGAGACGACCCAAAAAGCACTTGATCATGATCACCTTTTATTTTAGGCTTACTTGGGTATTGAGCATTTACCTGTAAGAACGAATTCCTTGGAATGCATAACTGCAACTCTGTAAAAAAGGAATCCAATCATGTTTTTTATTACATAAAATCATTCAGTGTAGAC